ATAGATAAGAACACAATCCAATCAATTCCCAAAAAATATAAATTTGTATCAAATTAGAACTAGTAACTAATCCCAACATTGAAGTATTGAAAAAACTCATATAAGCAAAAAATCTCAAATATCCTTGATCATGAGACATATAGTTGTCACTATAAATAAGAACCATAATTCCAACAGTAGTGATTAATATTAACATAATAGAAGTAAGTGGATCGATCAAGCAGCCAAACTCTAAAGAAAAATCATTATTGATGATCCAAGACCATACATATAGAGAAACGGAACTGCTATTTATTTGCTCAATAGACAGATCGAATGAAAAAATCATAACTATACTTAACAATAAAACACTAGGAAAAGCCCACATACGGTGAAGATTTTTTGTTGCCGTCGGAAAAAATATAAGCCCCGCTCCTATTAACATAGGAACTGGAAGTGTAACAAAAGGTATGATGAATGAATATTGATATGTATGTTCCATAAAAAATCTTTTTTTTTTTTCTTTTTTTTTTATTAATTGTTTCTGATTCACCAGCTCTTATTTATTTTAAATTTGAAAAAGGGGCCGGTCAATAAAAAAAAATCAAGATAAGATATACAAAACTTAAATAAAATTTTCTATTTAAATAAAATTTTCTATTCTTAATGATTCTGAATCTTTCCAAAATAATCTTCATATATTCATTCAAATCAAGAAGTCAAGAAGTGAGAATTGATTAAATGATATGATCAAGTTAGCGATGAAAAATAAATACTTACTTTTATTTTTATTAAGTAAGATTTTTATGAAATGAAGATAGAGAAAATCAAAATTTCAATTATTATTATGGATTAAGATAATTTATATCCATAGAGAAAGGCTAAAGAATTATACCAAAATTCCCAAAATAAAATAAAGAACAATTCTTTTGTTTTGAACAATAAATGTCTTTCACATCCAATTTCCAATTATAGTAATAAATAACCTCTTCATTTTTGAATGTCAGTTCAAAAAAAGCGTACTTCTATCTTCTATATCAAAAAAGCGTATTCGTAAAAATATTTTGAAAAGAAAGAGGTGGGGGGCGGCGTTGAAAGCTTTTTTCGTTAGCGAAATCTATTTCTAACGGGAATTCAAAGAGTTTTTTTGTAGGACAAATAAAATACAAATAAAATAAATAAAGAAACGTTGAAATAATCTGAATCGGTCTGATTCAAAAAAGGGGCTAGTTACTTTGATAATTTTTAATATAAAAGTAATGATTTACATTCCCTAATATTTTTTGAACTGAATCAATATTAAATTGAATCCCTTTCCCTCTTACTTATGGTATGTAGAATAAGAATTCGTTTGTCTACTGAGTTCTAAAAAAAGAATAAACATAAGATACAAAGTTTCACCCTTCTTTTTAGTATGTTTTCTCATTTCTGAGATGAGGATTCTATTCTTATTTTCCCCATCAACCGACTTGTCACAATAATATAATAAATAATAAATAATATAATAAATAATAAATAGATTCTTTGCTTTTAATTTAATCCAATTCAATTAATAAAAGCCCCTTTCATATTTAATAAGTAGATATTTTATACATTGAGAAAATTGATTTTTTTTTCGATTCATTTTAGATTCATAAAATCAGATAAATGAATCGAAAAAAAAATCATTATTAAAAAATGAGAAAGAACATTTTATTTTTAGTTCTAGCCATAGATTGAAGCCAGAACTATCTATTTCCAACAGTTCTATTTTAGGAGAGCATAAATTACGAAAAATTCCATTTTAAAATTTCAATTTTAAAATGATAATAAGGATTATTGGAACGTTCAAATCCCTATTTAAATGAATTTGTATTCATAAATTTTTATGTTTCCTAAAAAAAATTGCATTGAATTGACTCGACGATTGAATAAAAATAACTTATTATGATTTTGAGCAAGCCGCTATGGTGAAATCGGTAGACACGCTGCTCTTAGGAAGCAGTGCTAGAGCATCTCGGTTCGAGTCCGAGTGGCGGCATAGCATCTTCTAAAAGAGATCCAATAAGACCTATAATGAATTCAATTCCTGATTTCCATTTCGTATAATTGAAGAACTCTCTCCTTAAAAAAAAAATTATGATATTTGTTACTTTAGAGCATATATTAACTCATATATCCTTTTCAGCCGTTTCAATTGTAATTACAATTCATTTGATAACTTTATTAGTCAATGAAATCGCAGGACTGTATGATTCGTCCAAAAAGGGCATGATAACTACTTTTTTCTGTATAACAGGATTATTAGTTATTCGTTGGATTTATTCGGGACATTTACCATTAAGTGATTTATATGAATCATTAATCTTTCTTTCATGGAGTTTCTCCATTATTCATATGGTTCTTTATTTAAAAAAAAAAAAAAATTATTTAAGTGCAATAACCGCGCCGAGTGCTATTTTTACCCAAGGCTTTGCTACTTCGGGTCTTTTAACTGAAATCCATCAATCCGCAATATTAGTACCTGCTCTTCAATCCCAGTGGTTAATGATGCACGTAAGTATGGTGGTATTGGGCTATGCCGCTCTTTTATGTGGGTCATTATTATCAGTAGCTCTTCTAGTCATTACATTTCGAAAATTCATAAGAATTTTTGGTAAAACAAAAAATTTATTAAACGATTCATTTTCCTTTGGTAAGATCCAATACATGAACGAAAAAAGCAATGTTTTACAAAACGTATCCTTTCTTTCTTCTAGGAATTATTACAGGTCTCAATTGATTCAACAATTAAATCATTGGAGTTATCATATTATTAGTATAGGATTTATCTTTTTAACCCTAGGTATTCTTTCAGGAGCAGTCTGGGCTAATGAGGCATGGGGATCGTATTGGAATTGGGACCCAAAAGAAACTTGGGCATTTATTACTTGGACCATATTTGCGATTTATTTGCATACTCGAACAAATAAAAATTTTGAAGGTGTAAATTCCGCAATTGTGGCTTCTATAGGCTTTCTTATAATTTGGATATGCTATTTTGGGGTCAATCTATTAGGAATAGGGCTACATAGTTATGGTTCATTTACATTAACATCTAATTGAATTGAAGAAAATGTCTGACGAATACAAACATGGGATGGCATGTATATAAGATATTTCGTGTAAGCCGTTGAGAACCATTTGAAGCACTACATTACTTGATTCAAATGGTTCTCACAAAAGCCAAACATATCTATTTACAATTCATTTTTTTTTTTCACTTATTTTTCACTTAATAAAAGAAAAACGACTTCTTTTTTCATTGTACAACAAACTATTTTTTTTTAAACCATAGCATAGGATTGCTTTTGGATTTTTTAGTTTTATTCATAAAAACTACCTAGAAAAAATTAGATAGAATAGCTTCGACCTTGTCAACTGATAATGAGAAAACGAAATCCGGATAAATACCAATACCTATTATAGGTAAAAGGATAGAGATCGAAACAAATAACTCTCGCGGTCCAGAATCAAAAAAATAAGAGGTTGGGGCATTAAATAATTTGTATCCATAGAACATTTGGCGTAACATAGATAATGAATAAATAGGAGTTAATATCATTCCAATTGCCATCACAAAAGTAATTAATATTTTTGGCATTAAAAGATATTTTTGACTGGTAATTATTCCAAAAAATACTATAACCTCCGCAAAAAAACCGCTCATGCCCGGTAATGCAAGGGAAGTCATTGATAAGATACTGAACATCGTGAATATTTTTGGAATTGGAATAGCCATTCCGCCCATTTTGTCGAGATAAACAAGACGTATTCTATCATAACTCGTTCCTGCCAAGAAAAAAAGCGCAGCGCCAATAAACCCATGAGATATTATTTGTAAAACGGCTCCATTGAGCCCCCTATCGCTTATAGAGCAAATTCCTATAATTATGAAACCCATATGAGATACAGAGGAATAGGCTATTCTTTTTTTTAAATTACGTTGACCAGGAGAGGTTGAAGCTGCATAGATTATTTGCATTGTGCCTACTATCATCAACCAGGGAGAAAATATAGAATGAGCGTGGGGTAATAATTCCATATTGATCCGAATCAGTCCATACGCTCCCATTTTTAATAAAATTCCGGCCAGAAGCATACAAGTACTGTAATGTGCTTCTCCATGGGTGTCGGGTAACCATGTATGTAAGGGTATAATCGGCGATTTGACAGCAAAAGCAATAAGAAATCCAATATAGAATATTATTTCCAGTGCCGCGGGATATGATTGATTGGCTGATGTTTCAAAATTTAATGTTGGTTCATTGGAACCATATAAACCGAGACCAAAAGTTCCCATTAATAAAAAAATGGAGCTTCCTGCGGTGTACAAAATAAACTTTGTAGCTGAATACAAACGTTTCTTTCCTCCCCACATGGATAGAAGTAGATACACGGGAATTAATTCTAACTCCCACATGATGAAAAAAAGTAAAAGATCTTGAGCAGAAAATAATCCTATTTGACCGCTATACATTGCTAACATCAGGAAATGAAATAATCGGGAATTTCGAGTAACCGGCCAAGCCGCTAAAGTAGCTAAAGTGGTGATAAATCCTGTCAGTAAAATGGGTCCTATAGAAAGTCCATCTATTCCCAATCTCCAGTAAAAAGAAAAAAAACGGATCCATTTATAATCCTCGGTCAATTGGATTAATGGATCGTCCAATTTGAAATGGTAATAGAATGCATAGGTCATTAAAAGGAGTTCTAAAATACATATACATATAGTGTATTGCCTAATGACCTTATTTCCTCTATGAGGGAGAAAAAAAATTAAGGAACCCGCGAATATGGGCCAAACTATAAATATTGTTAACCAAGGAAAATAATTCGTGGTAAAGACAAGATACACTTGGACCAGAAAAACCCGTGCTCGAAAACATAATATTTTTTTTTATTATTTTTTTCAAGTACGGGTTTTTGTCGATAAAAAAAAATCAAATGTATTCAAGTGGGGTTTCTGTAACGCATCAATAAGCTAGACCCATGCTTCGTGT